GAATCTACAGCTCTTCACGAATGTATGACTTTGGGCATTCCAACGATTTGTTTAATCGATACAAATTGTGACCCGGATCTAGCAGATATTTCGATTCCAGCAAATGATGACGCTATAGCTTCAATTCGATTAATTCTTAACAAATTAGTATTTGCAATTTGTGAGGGCCGTTCTAGCTATATACGAAATTCTTGATTAATAATAAGATAAGTAAATCATTTTTGGAACTCCATAGAATAGATTTATTGAATCGGTTACTATTTATGAATCGCACAAAAGAGATAAAAATAACCGAGGATATTATGTAATTAGTTGGGTTGGTATTCAAAATATCCAATGAAAGTATGCAAGTCGAAAACGAGATGGTTGAATCAAAATAATTCCTTTTAAAGTTCTATTTCTTTCAGAGGTTAATATGAATGTTTTATTATGTTCCATCAACACACTAAAAGAGTTATACGATATATCCGGTGTGGAAGTAGGCCAACATTTCTATTGGCAAATAGGAAGTTTCCAAGTCCATGGCCAAGTACTTATTACTTCTTGGGTTGTAATTGCTATCTTATTAGGTTCAGCCATTATAGCTGTTCGTAACCCACAAACCATTCCGACTGACAGTCAGAATTTCTTTGAATATGTACTTGAATTCATTCGAGACGTGAGCAAAACGCAGATTGGAGAAGAATATGGTCCATGGGTTCCATTTATTGGAACTATGTTTTTATTTATTTTTGTTTCGAATTGGTCAGGGGCTCTTTTACCCTGGAAAATCATACAGTTACCTCATGGGGAGTTAGCCGCACCCACAAATGATATAAATACTACTGTTGCTTTAGCTTTACTCACGTCAGTAGCATATTTCTATGCGGGCCTTACAAAAAAGGGATTAGGTTATTTCGGTAAATACATTCAACCAACCCCAATCCTTTTGCCCATTAACATCTTAGAAGATTTCACAAAACCCTTATCGCTTAGTTTTCGACTTTTTGGAAATATATTAGCTGATGAATTGGTAGTTGTTGTTCTTGTTTCTTTAGTACCTTTAGTGGTTCCTATACCTGTCATGTTCCTTGGATTATTTACAAGTGGCATTCAAGCTCTTATTTTTGCAACCTTAGCTGCGGCTTATATAGGCGAATCCATGGAAGGTCATCATTGATTAGTTTTCGACATAGTCTTTTGTTTTTAGCTTAGCCTGACGGCATGTCTGCGTGTCTCAAAGTAATCCACTTAGACTTAGGGAAGAAAAATATACAAATAAAATAAGGTCTAAATAAAGTATATACGATCTAGAGTAATAGTAAAAAAAATATTACGATATTAAGTTAAGGAATTGTAAAAAAAAAAAGGAAAGAGATCTTTTAGATCTTTTTCCTCAAATTCCTGTTTGGTCGATTTATACCACCCTACAATGAATATTCCCTTTATATGGTTTTGTTCATTCAATTCCAATATTAAATATTAGTTTAGTATATTAGTGGGTTTATTAAATATTAGTTTATTAGGTAGTATATTAGGAGTCATAATCTAAGTAAGACTTCTTATGATATCTGTTTACGACGTACGATTAAAAAAAAAAGAAGGTATAGAGAATGATTCTCATTTCAGTTGATTTCATTCAATTCACCGATTGACCAAAAAAATTAATAAATAATAAATTACATGAACTTCGATCAATTCAATCCTGATATTTCTATGCAATGATTAGGCCTAACGAATTTCTCAGTTAGATTGATTGTACCCATGTGGGATAATGATAACTAAAAAAAGAAGATAAGGGTTTACAAAAAAGGAGATTTATAAAAAAAGGGTTGGTTAGAGGAGGAAAAAAAAGGGGGGGTTCGAACTAGATGTATGTAATCTAATCGTTATAAGACATGCCTTGCGTATGTTTCGAAGAATGATTCTAGAATCCGACTGAATCTAAGATGCGAGTAGTTGGTTTACGTTATGGGGGAAAGACATGTATATGTGATATTCGATATTAACTAGGTATATATGAACTAAAGATATATCTAATTTGCCCTACTATTGTGAATTTAGATAGGGATTCCAATAGAAGTCCTTCCATTTCGACTGTTATTTTTTGTTTATTGAATTGAATGAATTTAAATCACGAAAAAGAACAAAGAATTCAAACCAAAGAAAGAATAGTTCGGAAAAAAAAAATAAAAAAGAACGAACTGGCCGAACAAAAGTCGTATGGATTAACAAAAATTACGTGATAGGAAAATATCGAAGCAGTTCTGATGCTTCAAGAATATTATTATTTCAATTCGGGTTTTTTAGTTACTTTGAATGGATAAATCTTAGCGATGGAATAAGTAAGTCATAATTCATTGGTGGATTGTATCATTAACTATTTCTTTCTTTATTTTTTTTTTGCGAGGAACTTATCATGAATCCACTGATTTCTGCCGCTTCCGTTATTGCTGCTGGATTGGCTGTCGGGCTTGCTTCTATTGGACCTGGGGTTGGGCAAGGTACTGCTGCGGGTCAAGCTGTAGAAGGGATCGCCAGACAACCAGAAGCAGAGGGAAAAATACGAGGTACTTTATTGCTTAGTCTGGCTTTTATGGAAGCTTTAACAATTTATGGACTGGTTGTGGCATTAGCGCTTTTATTTGCGAATCCCTTTGTTTAATCCTAAAAATATTTTTGTTTTTCTTTTTTATTTCCTTGGATTTGATGCTCTTGCTTTTTCGAATTATATGAAGATTTCACTCCTACAATTTCTTATTCGTTGTGACAACAACCCTTGGACAGGACTGATTTGAGGATGAGGAATTCAATTAGCCGATCAACTCGCTTTCTTCTCTTAGTCTAATGGAACCTTTTTTAGGAAGTATTGCAACAAACGAGAAATTTTATTTTGCAACTGACATAATACCTGGTACCTAATTCTAATAAGTATCATTCTTATTGGAAATTTCCACTTATTGGAAATTTCCAATTGAAAAAAAAAAATCCATTTACATCTATAAATCAATATATTTTTTTACTTTTTGACTTTATAATACTCTATTTAATTCTATTTGATTTAGAAAAATAATAGAATAAAAAAAATATAGATAATTAGTCTATCTATAAGAATAAGAAAGAGGAGATCATATGAAAAATGTAACCGATTCTTTCCTTTCCTTGGGTTATTGGCCATTCGCCGGGAGTTTCGGGTTTAATACCGATATTTTAGCAACAAATCCAATAAATCTAAGTGTAGTCTTTGGTGTATTGATTTTTTTTGGAAAGGGAGTGTGTGCGAGTTGTTTATTTCAAGAATAGGCTGGATCCAACCAACTGCACTTTTTTTCGTTATAACTCGAAAAGGTGCACGATTCCGCGAATTACTTCTGAATAAATTAATAAATCATATTTAAGAACCATAGCATTTCGTGATTCATTGGTAAATCTACTTTGATTCTCTATCAACCAATAATGTGGGACCGTTAACAGGGTTAAAGCTAAATCGTTTGAAGTCCAGATGCAGCGTGGTACTCTTTCTACTACTATGTTAATACAGAATATGTTAATACAGAAATGGTTTCAAAGAGTTGGAATTTTTTTTTTTTTCGATATAAAACACTCATGTCGATAAAAAAATGATTTGAACCCGTTATTTGTATTTGATTTTTTTTTAATTGGAAAAATTGATATTTCACCCCCCCTTTTTTTTTATCTTTTTTATCCAATGCTGAATCGATGACCTATGTATAAAGTAAGAAGAATTCTTTGGATTTGAAGAAAAAAAAACAACTTTGCTGACAATTATTTGTTTGGTCAGAAGAGTCCTCCGAATATTATGTTCTTGGATTAGTGATAAGTTTCTATACTTTCACGAATATGAATAGAGAAGAGAGGATAGGCTCATTCCATTAAAAAAAGCTAGGGAGCTTCCCCCATACATAAGATAAGTAATTGAGCGTGAGAGCCAAATGAATTGAAAGATTCATGTTTGGTTCGGGAAGGGATTGTGGAAGTTTTGAAATGAATGGAAAGATAATCTACTTTCATTAAGTGATTTATTAGATAATCGAAAACAGCGGATCTTGAAGACTATTCAAAATTCAGAAGAACTACGCGAGGGGGCCGTGGAACGGCTGGAAAAAGCCCGGGCCCGCTTGCGGAAAGTAGAAATGGAAGCGGAGCAGTTTCGAGCGAATGGCTACTCTGAGATAGAACGAGAAAAATTGAATTTGATTAATTCAACTTATAAGACTTTGGAACAATTCGAAAATTACAAAAATGAAACCATTCAGTTTGAACAACAAAAAGCTATTAATCAAGTTCGACAACGGGTTTTCCAACAAGCCTTACAAGGAGCTCTAGGAACTCTGAATAGTTGTTTGAACGACGAGTTACATTTACGTACCATCAGTACTAATATTGGCATGTTTGGAACGATGAAAGAAATAAAGGGTTAGTCTTTCTACTGCAGGCATTATTTTTCTTTCAAACAAAAATAAAGAATTAAGAAACACTCATGGTAACTATTCGAGCAGATGAAATTAGTAATATTATCCGTGAACGTATTGAGCAATATAATAGAGAAGTAAAGATTTTAAATACCGGTACTGTACTCCAAGTAGGCGACGGCATTGCTCGTATTTATGGTCTTGATGAAGTAATGGCAGGGGAATTAGTAGAATTTGAAGAAGGTACGATAGGCATTGCTCTGAATTTGGAATCAAATAATGTCGGTGTTGTATTAATGGGTGACGGTTTGATGATACAAGAGGGAAGTTCTGTAAAAGCAACAGGAAGAATTGCTCAGATACCGGTAAGTGAGGCTTTTTTGGGCCGTGTTATAAATGCCCTGGCTAAACCTATTGATGGTCGAGGTGAAATTTCAGCTTCTGAATCCCGGTTAATTGAATCTCCCGCCCCGGGTATTATTTCTAGACGTTCGGTATATGAGCCTCTTCAAACAGGACTTATTGCTATTGATTCGATGATTCCTATAGGACGTGGTCAGCGAGAATTAATTATTGGGGACAGGCAGA